TACGAGACCGTCCGGTTTGATATCCGAAACTATAGATATGAAACAAAAAAGATAGATGGTAGGAATAGGACAGTTGCACTAAGGAAGAGAGCTAGGGACATTACTATATGAATGAGACTTCATCCTTATTACATTACAATACAAGCGATACCTTAAATTATTAAAATGCTCCTCTAGTCCCGTAAATCCGTGGGAAAGAAAACCTTTCTTCCGGCCTTGTTGTGATAGGGGGGAGTCACTCTTGCGTTCTCTCTCTTGGGTAGGTCAGTCTCGCTCTCTCTTGTCGGTAAGTATATCTGTTGTGGTATTGCTGTCGTGCCGTGCCGTTTCAGTAGTGTTTGTGAATTAGTAGTTTTGAGGGGGGAGTGCAAAAAGGTAAAGAAAGACCGTAGCCAAAAAAAAGCAAGGGATTCCCGGGGCCCGAACGAGAGCAGAGGCGGCAGGGCAGGTATTCTCATAAAAGAAAGGAGAACAGGCAGGGAGGTAAGAGCGAGTAAGACTAGGTTATAGCAAGACAACAGAGGTTAGACAGCTCTTACCGGAGGAAGAGGTTTCAGGTCACCCGTCCCCTTGACCCAGACACGAACTAATCCTTCTCTCTCTCGAATGTATGCCCGGTTTTCGTCGAAGATTTTTGATCACCTTCGAAAACAAACCGGAATTCCGTCTTGACATGATGAATAGTGGTGCCCACCTGCAGAGCGTAGTCCTCCCTGCAGCCTTGAAGTAGACTCTTTCTCGAGTGTGATCCTATCCCCAAAGCCTTTTTGCAAAAGGAGTAGGTAGCGAGATAGATGACTAAAAGCTGATGATCTTTGCCTCTTACTAGTAAAGCGAAAAGCCCTATATATCTTATTAGTAAAGCCTAAAGGCCCTTTACTAATATAATAGAAGGTAAGACCGGCTTTCGAGCCCCAACTCTAAACCAAATAAGGGCGTTTTAGGCTTCCGGTTTCTTCGCTTCTCAAGAATGCACTTTTTTATCCGAATAATGAATTTTCACACTGATGCTCAATATCGATCGACGAATGAGCAAAGACAAGACCCTCACCCCTATTTAATTTAAGGGGTCCGGATCGGGGGGGTCCTAACGACAGGAAGCAAATGTCTTCGCGAGTAAGGGATGGTTGACCCACTCAACAACAACTAATATCTTTACTGGCTAGAGGCGGCGCATCTCGAGTGAGATCGGACGATTAATCAATCGTCGAATCCCTTTCTTTCCCTGCTCGCAATCTCTCCTTCCCTGCCACCTCGGATGGAATAGTGCGATGCCACCCTCCCTAGCCCCGCCGCTCTTTCCCTAGTCGGAGCTTTGCCCATTTAGTACGAACTTTGGTGAGAGGCAAGCTAAAATGGATTGTATAAAGGCGGACATTCTATCCCGCATATCGCGCATATGTCTGAATGATGAACCGGTGGCATCTGACGACCGACCACATGCAACTCTTGCCTGGGCCAGCAATAGCTACCCACCTAACATTTCTTTCTCCCCAAGCAGAGCATCAACTATTAAAAAGATGCTCAGGTCCAGAAGACAGAGATTGAGGAGTTTACTATTCGACTGATAAGGTTCTCACATATCTGACCCGGTCAGGAGAGGAGATACAGAAAGAGGAGAGGGAAGGAGGAAGTTTACGACCGACTTCCCAACTGACCAACTCGGACTTTTCTGCCTCGAACGAGACTTTATCCCCGAGGTAGGTCGGTCACAAGAATCTCACTAGAAGTTCACATGCCAGAAGCACTCGTGGGGTAAAGAACGGTAAGATTGGATGGTTAGCCGGTCCAGAAGACCAAGATCCGCACCTTTCAACACTGCCGCCAATCCGGCCAGGCGCATAAAGCGTAGCAGATGAAACCTATTCCCCGACTAAGCACTCCACCAATGCAGGAATGCCCCAATAACTTAAATGGATTGATAGACTGGACCCTTGCCTTCCGACTGAACTAATAGAAAGAGGCTTGAGCTTGAATGAGCGTATCCTCCAAAAAAGGTACCCCAGTCGCCCCGGTGGAATGCATTGAAGAAAGGAATCCACTCTCAACCCTTTCACCATAGGCCGGTCTTATTCTTTAATACGAGTCAACACTACTGCTGCTCCAACTCCTTGAGGAAAAAGTGTTGCATCTCGTCCAACTCCTACAAAGACCACCCCCGAGGGAGAAAAGAAAGTTATCAGCACCGATTGAACCTTACTAACCTTATGCTTCGCCCATCTTTATATGCCACGGGGAATCGATCGGTTGAATCCACTGCAAGCCTATCTTTCGAACCCCCAATCATAGTAGGAAACTAAAGGAGGAGCTACTAAGCGAGGAAGCCCGATTTCGAGAGGACTAGAGAGCACGCACTAACTCGGAAATAAATCATTCAATAGCGGATAAGAATCGGGTTCATAGAATGGATCAGTTGCCCCAGAAAGAGGTGCCTAAACGGGACTAGGGTTCTTATGAGCAAGTATTGCAGACTGACAGCTTTAAATTCAAGGTAAGCAAAGAAGAGGAGGTCGCCCTATTAGTCAGTTTCGGCAGAGGACTTAAGTCCATGAGTTGGATGCCCGCTAATGAAAAAGGCGGGTTGGGCTTTGTTAGTCTAGACCTAGCAGGGCCTTTCCTGTACTTCCCGCTCAAGAAAGAAGGCTGCTTGCTCATTCGCGCCATTTGTTCTTGTCCCCAAGGCCAAGGGTCCGCCCTTTCTACCCCACGGGATCTAGTTTGCTCACGTGAATAAGCAGGATCGCCTAAGAGTGCTCCTAGCTCTTAAGGGTAGGTCGCTTCCCCTTTCCTGGAGATGGGTCTCCCTCTCTTAGTAGGAGGTTGACTATGTCCACAACTAATTGTGTAAGAGAATAGGCGGGTAGTTCCCTTTCTAGAAGGAAGTTTCGAGCAAGTTTTCAATTTAAAAGGATGAACTAATTCCTACCCCCCGAGTACGAGAGAGGGTTATTTGGTTGGATGTGTAAATTTAATAAAACATTGATTGAGGTTGTTTATGGGCATGATCTTATCTTTGGACGTATATTGATTCTAGTTGTCTTGGGGCTTGGTTGTACAGTCTGGTACGGGGTCGAGACCGGTATTGATGGTTCTATACCCGTCGGAAAAGGCGTCTTCACTGAAATTAACTCGTTTGACCCTTTTTTCAACATCCATTATACACCACCTTTATTTCAAAAGATGTTTTTTGATGAAATACACGCACTTTATCCATCGGTGAAGTCGATCTTATTGAATGAAATGCCTTTTTCGGAAATCAAAATACCAGATTCAAATATGAACCCTGTTCTTCTAAGTAGAGTTACTTTAGGAGTCATTCTCGCTGTCTTCCTTTCGATTGGTATATTTCCCAGCGTTTCTAGTGAAATAGTATTATGATTGGAATTAGCATGTATTATAATAATTAAGTTTATAGCTCGTCTTTTCTTACTCAAATTAAGTTTTCTAGATCTTTTTGTACAGTTGACAGTGGACTTGTGCAGCTATCAAGTGATATTGACTATATCTATAATGATTTGGAGGGGGCAATGTATATGATGCCACAAGATCGATTAATCTTTTTACAACAAAAGAGAGTTTTAGGTATCTACGATCTATCTCCGCTACAAGTTTACTTCGTAAAGAGGGATTTGCTTAAGGTATTCTTATATATGAAAGTGATTGAGTGTCCCGACCTCGGGGTGTCGAATCTCTGTGATGATATAAGTTTTGTGATTACACCATCTAAAGATGATGTCTGGGTGTACATGGGATTCTCCTTAATGTTATTACGTCTGTCTCATGGTTGCTTGCCTAAAGATGGTTACCGATTAGAAAATATGCTTTCTTCCTTTTATTATAGTCTTCAACAAATGGGAAAGGTGGATAGAGTGTACAAGATTGACTTAAGTGCTTCATTAAGGATTCTTCCTAAAAGTGTGATTTTAGATAAGGTTAAGCCTTTAGTTGGAGATGGATCAGTTTATAAACTCATTTCATCTTTCCTTTCACTCCCTATCATTGATTCTGAAGGAAATCCTAGGGCAGATATGCACTTTTGTTTGCCGCCTGCGGGTGAAATCAGCAGGGTCTTATTCGATATAGTCCTAATGGAGATCTTCGATTGTGAGTTTACCAAAAGGTTTCCAGGGATAGTCTTTTCTAGATTCCTCCATGAAGTCTTTATTTCGAGTAAAGTCAATGATGAAGTTATCTTCGATGAGAAAGCTGGATACGCGCTATTAGAAGAAGTCGGTCTGGTAGGAAAGATTGTGTTTATTGGACCAGGGGATGACCCCCTTATGTGTCATTCTAAACAGATTTCTGTGGATTCTGTCAGTCAGGTACACGTGTGCAATCCTACATCATATGGTTAGTTGCAGGGGTCTAGTAGGAGTTCCTCTTATGAGTTACATGCGCTTCCTTTCTCTTCTTTCTTTTCTCCCGCTTTGAATTGTCTGCAGAGATGCCCTACTGCTTGCCTAAGAGAGCACTTTCTCATCCTTAGATGGCTGCTCTTTCGCGACTTGCGGATTACCTTGTTCTATTCCATATCCTCATTCGTCCATCTAGGGGGGCTGCTACTTCTTGACTTTCAACCTACGACCGATGTCAAGGACTTGACTGACAGCACTGATTGCTTTCAAGCTCATTCCGAAGCTGAGACATTCTATTAGCGGGCGCGCCCAAGGAGCTTAAACATCTTGGTTTCGGGAACCTCTTTTTCTTAAAGAAGGAGTAGCCTTGATCACCGTGGACATACGCTGCTTTCGCGAACTGTCTGTATCAGCATGGGATATCTACAGTTTTCTCCGATGTATAACGTAGGTGTTTTATATATAAGATAGGAAAGTGGACCGGCCTAGTAACCAATAGAGCTTCAAGGGGGTTGACCCCCCACTTTGACTCTATTTTATAGAGCCCAGGGCAAGCGATTTCATTCTATTTGATTATGGGTTAGGTGGAACCTGAAACTAGCACTTACAAATGAGTTAGCAATTCTCAATGGAAGAAGAAAGAGAAGCATTTTCGGAAGAAGGGTGTCTAGAAAGGCCCACTCGATGAAACGAAAAAGCTTGACAAGCAGAATCCCCCTTCTGATGGATGGATATTGGGTCACGGACATAGGAATACGGAATTCCAAACCTTATAGACACCATGTTGGTAGTCGCTTTCTTTTCCTCCTCGCTTACCTTTAACTTCCCTTCACCGAGATCAGAGACCCCATAGGGTGATCCTCTGACTCCAAATCGGGTTGCCGTTCTTTTGTGCTCTAGCGTAGAGCTCCTCTTACTCGAGTCACAGAACCCGAGGGACATCAGTATGCAAGTCGATAAAACCTAAAGGCAAGATGCGAAGGTACGAGCTTGAAGTGTCCATAAGCTTGAAGCATATAGGGGCAGCGAGCCCTTATTAGTATTAGTATTAGTAAAGCTCCAAAAAACGAGAGATTAACCAGCGGTACGGATCTGACTCGACTAAGAAAAGATCAGAGAAACAACAAGAGCGTTTGATCTACTAATAGAATAGCGGGATAAGAACAGCAACTATACTGGCATTTGCTCTAATCTAAGCAAGACGGATTTTTGAGACATAGTAATCCATACTCTCTGTTGGGGGACTAAGCTTGTGGCACCCCCTTTCACTTAAAGACTGTTCCAATCAATATCTCCTTCTTTCTTCTTAGGCACAGTTGCTTTCCTTGATTCGGGCGCACACAGTGTCTTCGTTGTCTCAGTCTCTGTCTTATCTCTGGTCCTGTGGTTTAGTCACCTTAGTCCAGTGTATCAGAAAGCACATCTGTCTTTCCAAGACATAAATAAGGAGTTAGACTGAACCTTGATATATGAGCAAGCAGAAAAACCAAAGCGAATCTCATTCAACCTTGCTCCTCGGCCTTATTTAAAGCGTTGTGATTCCCATCAAGTCAGGAACCAAATACTGAAACTAGCCTAGCCCCAGTTTTTCGGAGAGAAAGGGAGCTCAATCCTTTTTGTTAAGGTTTGGGAATCATACATACATACCTTATCTGTGAGTCGAGAAAGATTTCCATCGCTAGCGAACTTAAAGCAGAAAGCTAAATTCAAAGAGAGGGAAAACCCCTCGATAGAAGAAGTGATAAAATACCCTTCTTTATGAAAGACCAGTTTAGAGGGAAGGGCCTGCCCCCTTTTTTCTATATAGGGGACATTGAGCTCTAGATTTCCTTATATACTTTCCCATTACTTCTTACCAGGAAAAGGCATACCTAATCTTTTTTGAAAGACACATTGACACTTCCTAGAAAGGACTATCAGCTCAGGGTCCTGGAGTCAAAAGTGGACACTCTGACGGAAATCCTCCTTAGTATGGAACAGCGATTCGAAATGTTCGGAATGAAGCTGTCAATCATAAACCAGAAGACTACCAAGAACATTCCAAAGAACCTCCTAAAGCCAAGGCCCGATGAGAAAGGCGAAGAGCTAAGGCATAAAGCAAGATATGAAAGAGGAGGCGCTACTGATAGGACAGCTAGCCTTTAGAGTGGACAGATACCGGCTCTTTAGGACTGATAGTAGCCGATCTTCTGTCTGCTAGCTCTCTTCTTGATTATGAGAGATGTTCTCTATAGGGGGGGCGTTTCTCTGTAAAAAGAAGGGCTCTTAGGGAAGTACGGTCTTCAGCAAGGAGTGAAACCACTAAACCAGAGGCCATGAGTTGAGTTCATTACTACTATCAGTCTCAGTTCCTCGCCTAGAAATGGTATAAGCGTGTAAGAAGACCTTCTCTTTAGAGATTCAATCCCGCCATTCATTCAGTTGGGGGAGAGGGAAAAGAGAGTCTTAAGCAGCAAGCATGAGTGAACAGAGACTGCTATTACCATGTGCCTAGCCTGGTTCCTTCTTTGTTGCCTTCCTCTCCGCTTCTGTCTTCATAGAGGAAGGTTTTCCGTTGAGAAAGCAAAAATGCACTTGTTAAATGAGAGGGAAACTTCTCGCTTTTCTTTGAATCCCTTGAATATTATATCCCAATCGGTTGTTTACGCTCATTCTTTATCCTGATAAGCCGACTAGCTCACGCCAGAGCTTGGTGGTCAATACCCTATAGCACTGGTGCCTCCCCTCTTAGAAGATCTTATCCTTTCTCTTCCCTTCCTTACTAATGGGGAATCAGTCCAAGGGGCACTCTTAGGTCAATCAGCAAGGAATGGACTATCTAACTCACTCAAGGGAGCAGGAATTGGGGTATGCTATATAGATGGCTATGAGACTAGTCCAAAGAGTGACTTTCTAAAGCTTCCTTTCCTCCTTTAGTCTATGTACGAAGGTTTGGTAACTAAGAGGTGTTGTCTTCTTCCCCTGAGAGGCATACCTCTGTCCTGTACACTAAGTCAAACTAGCTCTAAGCCGAGTCCGGGCCTTCATTCCATTCCTACCTCCCTGCCCTTTGAAGTAGAGTGGGAGAAATTGATAGAGGCAATCATCTTATTGAATATGAAAGGGATCCCTATAGCAATAGTCAAAGCAGAGAGAAAGAGAGAGAAGACCATGTCGAAAGTGTTCTGTCCATCAATCCTCTTTTGTTCACATTGCAGGTTTGAAGGAAGAGAATCAATAGTGTAAGAAGGGGACAAGGAATGCGCTGTGAGGAAGAAGACAGCCTATAATGCATTACCTGAAGTAGAGCTATCAGCACTAATAGCGTTAGTACTTATAACTCAAGAACTAGAGTAAGTGATTGCGCCATAAGAGAGTGCCGGAGAAAGATTGATTAATGAGATTCATAGGGATTGGGATTTGACTTAGGCTTGCTGCCATCCTTGAAGTGGATCTCCAGCTTTCAGAGGTCTGATGTCTTCTTGCTAAAGAGAAATTGTCATTGCAAGCAGCTGAAGAACTAGACTCAAGCGATTGTGCCTACCAGTCAAGCCAGTTAGCTGATAATAGAAAGCAAACTGGAACTCAGGTCACTATCCCCTCCGGTTAGCAACCGTCTCTGTCTCTTCCCCTCTCGCGCTAAACCATACCTTTTTAGTCAGCTGAGGAGTTGGTCGCTCATTAGCCAGATGGAGGAGTCTTGCTTGAATCCACCCATGCTTCAATTGCTCTTGAGTCGCGAGATAAAGAAGGCACTCGCTACTCTATCTGTAATGGGATCTCTTTCTACTCGTCTATACCTCTTCTATCAATCAAGCCATGACTCTGAAATGAGCTTTTTCCTTAGGCCAGGAAGGGCAATCTTTGTTTAGGGAGTCGGGTCCCCTCAAGACCTTATCTAACTTTCAGCCTCTGACTGAAATGGAAAGCTCCTTCTAGACTTTGGCCGGGCCTGTTATTCTGGTTGGACTACTTCCCTCCGCTAGGCTACTTTCTTTGGTACTGGGTGAATAGAGGGAATTCCATTCACAGAAAAGAAGTAGTTTAGGGGAACTTGTTCTCGTTCCTCTGGTTGGGGTAGCGGTTTAGTAGTTCTTACATGAGAGAGTTCAGTTCGCTCCAGCCAACTAATTACAAGCTAATGAAAGCTTGCAATACTTAAAAAATGCGAGGGAGAGAGAGATTTCTCTCGTTAGGTTCTGGTATTTACGCCGCGGGTTGTCGTCGGCCCGACGGACTTTGGGAGAAGAACCCCTTCTCCCCCCGGATGTAGTCTTCATAAGTCTTGCCTTTTGTCGAGGACGAACCGGGCACCAAACTCACGACTTGAATAATATGGTAGTTCGCTGAATGCAAGAGGTGTTGGTTCGAATCCAAGCACGAGTCCGAAATGGAAGACTCGGGAGTGAAGTACATTCTCCCCTTTAGCTTGAGGGGACCGAGCTTGACTTTATGTGAAGAAAGAGAAGTGTGCCCTTGCCGACCGATCGGTAGGTTTTTTCACCTTAGCTTGTATTGGTGGTGCAGGTTCCATATAAATAGCCCTCTCACCATACACTAGGGATTGGATTATTTCCTTCCTTCGTGACCTCTATTTTTCTTTCTATAAGAGAGCTCCCTCTTATATCCGTCGGAAAGATTTGAAGAAGGTTGAGCAGTTCTTGGGATGGACTCTCCTCCGAAATTGGCTTAGTCAAATACCTACACAGGTATGTTACTGTTGCACTTTCCATGGATGTCGAGATTGTTGACTTCTTCCAGGCACCTTTTGTAAAGGATGAAGGGCTATTTGACGATGAGCCTCCTCAGTCTCCAGAGATGAGACGGTGGGGCCTTTTCAACAGCTGCTGACGCCATAGGCTTCTTGCCTTTGTCAGAGCTTTGGGCGAAGGTGGCGGGAAGATTTTTAGAGTTTTCACTTTCGCTTCGCCCCTTCCTCTTTCTTTTTAGGTCTTTGGGGACAAGGATCAGCAAATATGTTTGGACACCTTCTTCGAGACCCAGTATGCTGGAAATTCGCCTGCGTAGGATGTTTTTTTCCTGATATCAACAATTTGCTTTTCTCCCTGAGACCAGAAGGTGAAGGCGTCAAGTGGATCGAAGAGGCCTTGAGCGGAATGCGAACTTGCTTCCGTGATTAGCATGAGATCGTCAGTCAAGGTGAGTAAGCGGGTTGGTTGGTTTGCTTCCCAAGGCTGCATTGGTTTTATGGCTCCTCGATTGCACCGTTCTTCGATAAGCCTTGGCTTGTGTACAGGTTGGAGGAAGAATAACAGCAGCAGAGCAAAAGAAGACCTAACCTCGGTCGGAGATAGCAGCTCATGAACTGCCCTGCTCGAAGGGTCGTAGCCCGAACTGACCTAGCTGCAGAGGAGAAGTTTGACTTCTGAGAGCTGATCCTAGCTTGGACTGATCTTTGACCCGGCGAAAGGATACGTAGGGTTTTCTTCCTTCTTCTAAATGGGATCCTCCTCACCGGAAAGTCCCCCTATTGGGCTGGAACTTACAGTTGCCTTAAGGCTACTTACAACAGTATAAGTCAGAACAATCAGACTCACCTACATCCTCTGATCTAGGATCTAGCAGCTAGGAATCGCGCAACTGAGAAAGAAGCATGACCAGTTGAGCTCAAAGAACAAGAAAGGGAAGCACGCTTTGGAACAATC